GAAAATCTTATCTACTGGATTGTTGTACATTTTGATTTGCTTTAGGAATTTCATAAGTGGTTTTTCTTTTTAAATACATATGCATCTGATCATCTATTATATATGTATTATTCTTATCTGTTACAATATATAAATAAAGAAAAAAAGAAGGAGGATTTTCAATGCGAGATCTAAAAACATATCTCTCCGTGGCACCGGTACTAAGTACTTTATGGTTCGGATCTTTAGCAGGTCTATTGATAGAAATCAATCGTTTTTTCCCGGATGCGTTAACATTCCCCTTTTTTTCATTCTAGTTATTGACACGGTAAGGGGGTAACGAAGATTAGAGATAGGATCCACTATCTGTGACTAATCCCCCGCCCTTTCTCCCTTTAACCTTATATTCGAAAAGGGAGAAAGAAAAAAGGATTCAACCTCAGCACAGCAAAGCTTGGGCGCAAGCTCGAATTGAAAATTCAATTAAAAAAAAAAGAGTGAGAACGGAAATTAAAATGTGGGGCTAGGGCAAAAGTCTCATACACGAGACTTAAATGAAATACTGTGCTGGGATTAGAAATATAATTAGAGGAAAAATTTCGAACTCTAAAGATAAATATTAGTCCTAACAAAAAAATAGAGTTAAAAATCATTAGATTACGTATTCTTTATTATACTGATACTGAATTCTATTTCATATTCAAATTCTTTTATATATATATATTTACGATTCCTCTATTTACTGCAACGAAATTTTTTGAAGTGTATTTCTAGTTAGCAATTTTTTTCTTTCCGCTTTGGGTCGAAAATAAAAGAGTTGCTTGAATAAAAAAGTCACACACAAAAAGGGGGTTCATGGCCAAGGGTAAAGATGTCCGAGTAAGCGTGATTTTGGAATGTACTAGTTGTGTTCGAAAGAATGTTAATAAGGAATCAAGGGGTATTTCCCGATATATTACTCAAAAGAATCGACGTAACACGCCCAGTCGATTGGAATTGAGAAAATTCTGTCCCTATTGTTACAAGCATACAATTCATGGAGAGATCAAGAAATAGATCGAACCGAGAAGGACATATATTATACATATATTTCATTATATGATATGCATAAAAAAATTGATAAGAAAATGTAATAAAAAACATACATATTATTCTATGCAATAGATAAGAATTCTAATATATGGAATTCTATTAGAATTTTTTTAGAATTTTTTTTCATAAAAAAAGAAATAATATTAGAAAATATAGAATAGAAAAAAAGGATTCCGGACTAGAAGCTATATAGAATATAAATGGATAATAATATAAGCGATAAGCGCATATAAATAAACAAAAATAGAAATATCAAATATATAAATAAAGTAAAGATAACATATATAAAAATAGAAAATAAACAAATTCAAATTAAAGAAAAGAAGAAAAAAACCAAATCCTATTTCGAATTCATTTTTTTTAGATCCGACCGAAATAGGATTTTCGGTAGAATATTTTTTATATTATAAGGAATAAATAAACTAAACAAACCATGGATAAATCCAAGCGATCTTTCCTTAAACCTAAGCGGCCTTTTCGTAGGCGCTTGCCCCCGCTCCAATCGGGGGACCGAATTGATTATAGAAACATGAGTTTAATTAGTCGATTTATTAGTGAACAGGGAAAAATTTTATCTAGGCGCGTGAATAGATTGACTCTGAAACAACAACGATTAATTACTATTGCTATAAAACAAGCTCGTATTCTATCTTTGTTACCCTTTCTTAATAACGAGAAACAATTTGAAAGAGCCAAGTCGGCTGTTAGAACTACGGGTTTTCGAGGTTTTCGAACAAAAAAACAATAGGTTTACTTTTTTTATTTTATCGGACTAATTTCTATTCTATCTTCCCTTCCCGGAGTTCCTTCTCCGGGGAACTTTGTTTAAAAAATTTCGGGTGCTTCTTTCCAATCTTCTTTTTTTATGATCTCATTGGAAATACTATAAAGACAATTCCTATTTAATATAGCTATTTGTGCAAGTATTTTACGATTAAGAATCAACTGCCTCTTGTACAGGTCATGTATAAAATGACTATAACTATAGTATATGTCCTTTTCTGTTTCGCGAATTGCTGCGTTTATCCGAGTAATCCACAACCGACGAAAATCTCTCTTTTTCTTATCTCTATCTCGATGAGCCGAAAACAAAGCTCTTATTTTCTGTTGAGTAATAATACGAATAGGTTTTGAATGAGCCCCTCGAAAGCTTGATACAAATAAACGCATTTTTTTTCTCCGTCTCCGAGCTATATATCCTCGTCTAACTCTGGTCATTGAATAAATGAAACTTTGCTAAATAACTAATTGATTTTCTTTCTCTTTGAGTTATTTCTTCTTTCCTCACTGGTAATAACAAAACGGATTTTTCCAATGTATAAAAAGAATTCCAATGGCTTTTGCTACTATAACCTTCCCGACCACGATTTTTTCTTTTTTTCGAGGCATTTCGCCTCAACTCCAAATGAAATAAGAAATTGGATTGATACTACAAAAAGAAAAGCGTAGTAAATCTAGATGAATAAAGAAATAGTGGGTTCCTTCGTTTCTATGGTTACTTCTTAAACGGTGAGGTCCTCTCTATACACCGGAGCCCTTTACTTCGTTTAGTCAACGTTATTGGTAACTTGTACAATTCAAAATCTTTGGCTCTACCCATGAATTATCCAGTAATAGGTCTTTCACAACGAGATCCGCCTATACAGTAACGGTATTTAGTTTTGAAGGTTAGCTGGATAGCTGACCCTGTTAGTCCGTTTTGCAAAAATGGGCGCATAATCTTTTTTCTTTAAAAATAGTACTTTCCCGCTTAATGTATAGCATTTGCTACCAATGGGAACTTGCTTCTCATTTTAAATCGAGCTAATTAGGGTTACACCAAGGGAAACCATAAATTTCAAACGCAATAGATGGATATGGTAGATCTTTTTTTTTCGATAGTGACCAGAGTTCTTCCATTTTATCCTATTCACAGGTAATGATCATTGATACTGGAAATTTTTTTCTGTTGTTAGCCCAGCTCATAATTTGAACGAGTCGCACATACACCCTAGTACATGTTCCTCGGCGCTGAGGACATCCCCGAAGAGCGGGGGATTTCGTGACGTTTCTGATTGGCTGTCTTGTGTTTCTAATAAGCTGTTTAATAGTTGGCATGCTGAATCATTTACATAAGGGACTGGTTTAGATCAATCCTAACCTGATGAGTATGAATTATTTCTAGTTATATAGAATATTACCCAGTAAAGTCAAAAGATAAAATATCAATTTGCGAATTTGACTACTTCGGCTCTTTCCATTGGTCCTTCTTTACTATTTCTACTCCTTCATGCGCTATAAGATCAATAATTCCGTGAGCTTGGGCTTCTCTTGCTGACATAAAAACATCCCTTTCCAGGTCTTCGGTTAGAACCCACAAAGGTTGGCCTGTTCTTTGTGCATAAACCTTTGTGAGTGTTTCTCGCAAAGTCAATAGTTCTTCCGCTTCCATCATACATTCGCCCGTTGATCCCTCATGAAAAGAACTAGCAGGTTGATGCATCATTACCCTGATGATATAACAAAAAGAATGTTCCTCCATCTCGCCTGATGAGGCGAAGACAAAAGATAGGGAATAACAATAAACTTGAACAACCGTACGTGCATCTTTTGCGCATTGCATACGGCTCGACAATGGAATTTACTTTTCTCTTCCATCGAATAAAAATAGAATCGATCAGATCCAGATCAGTAAATCATCCAATTACCACCCTTCTTTTCGTGAGTTCAAAATACTATGATGGCTCCGTTGCTTTATATATTCATTTCGTTCATTTCGTCTGTAATTCAGCAATCCCAAAGTTTCTTTTTGATCCGAAATAAGAAATTTTTTTTATTTTCGTACTCTCATAAATATTGTTAGGTTAGGATTAAGAGTCTTTTGGTATAAAAATAAAAAAGTTTGTGACGCTGAAACGGACTCCGGATAAATCAAAAATCGGGAATACCCTTTATCTCATACTCCTCTCTCGATACATAATCTAATTTTTGAAAAAAACAAAACTAACCAAATTTTGCATATCGAATTCAAAGTGCCATGCTATTTTTACTATTTTTACTTAACACTACTCATAATATATCTTGATATTTCTTGTGGTGAAGGCATAGTCTTTTTTTCTCAAATAAAAAACTCATTGGCGCCAAAGCCAAGCGTGAGGGAATGCAAAACGTTTGGTAATTTCTCCTCCGACCAGGATAAAAGATCCCATTGAAGCGGCTACTCCCATGCATATTGTATATACATCTGGTAGCACAAGTTGCATAGCATCAAAAATAGCTATTCCGGGTAATACCCATCCGCCAGGACAATTTATAAACAAATACAAATCCTGGGTCTGATCCTCTATACTGAGATATATGATAAGACCAACAAGATAATTCGAGGTCTCGGTCGTAATCTCTTGGGTTAAAAAAAGTAATCTTGCTCGATAAAGTCGGTTGATTAGGGTAAAATTGTATCCCTTAGGAACCGTACATGCACCTTTTGATGCATACGGTTCAAAAAAAATGTGAAAAAGAAAAAAATCAATGTGTAGATTACTGCCCTCTTTTTTTTATACCAGTTCTTTCTAACTTCTAATGAGGGGGGTTGTCTTCTATTTTTCAATAAATATGAGTTTTTCCTCGTTTCCTTATTTCTACTATAAATAAAAAAGAAATATATAAAAATAGATAACTAGAAATTAGAAAAAAATAGAAATTCTATTTTATATAGAATAAAGTATATAATAAAGAAAGAAAAAAAGATAATGATAATTAAGATTAATATAGTAAATCACAGTAAAAAGAGAATATAGAAGACTCCATATCGAGATACAAAATAGAACAAGGGAATCATACACAGAATATAAAATTACATATCATATAAAGTAAAATTTAATATATAACAATATGCAAATTTCAAAAAAAATCATAAAAAAAGGATAGTATGTATAAAGAAATAGTATTTGTATAGGTATAATTTTTGGAACTAACTGTTCGTTGATTTATTGTTTCATCGAGATCGGATGCAAACCGCGATGTAATTTTCTTGTTCTTGAAGGGGCCTCTTTAATTCTTTTAGGTTTATGCTCTACTCCGGGTAAAAATCTGCTCGATTTATTTTGCACATATAGGTCAAATGCGTCTAATACCGCTTATTTTTGTTTTTCTAAGATTTCGTTTTTTTTTTCATTTAGTTCATGCCTTTGCCAAAAAAAATAGGATATTCGACATATTGAATTCATCTAGTCTATTCGAGTGATTAAGGTTCAGATGAGTCCTATATCTATTCCATTTAGAATTTTTAAAAATAGGAAAAATTTTTCATACAAGCAATAATTATCGATATATTACCAATTGGGATTTGTTTAAACGGAGCCTGGATACTTCATGTCATTTTATTGGTTCAACCAAGCCAACCATAAATTATTCTAATTGATACTATTAGTCTGAATCCCCCTACAAATGGATCTAGTTGGACTTCGCGCTCCAAATTTTTGACGATTCAACCAATCTTTCTTGGGCGAAGGGAAGGATATCTCGATCGGGGAAGAGAACGGGGAAATCCCACATGACCCAATATATCTGACAAGTCGCACTATATGTCAACCCAAGTTGCATCTTCATCTCCCGGAATTCGAAAGGGTACTTTTGGAACACCAATAGGCATTAACTGAAAGAAAAAAGAATTAAATACTATATTTCACTTTGATATGGAAACGTAATAATGGGGCTATTCTCTTCATAATATCAACAATAAGGGTTGATATTCTTTATCATATATTCTGTCTAGAATACATTAGAAAAGGTCATAAAAGCCGATAGAATGACTCAAGGAAAATTCTTACGACTAGAGCCTTCCAATGATGAACAAATATGGCGGCATTTGCTCATAGAAAAAGGTATCAACCCCCATTGCATATTGGTACTTATCGGGTATAAAATAGATCTGTTTCTCTTTGTTCCTACAAACATAATTGTTCCATTATTACCAATAGAATAGAACAAATATTAACCCTTGCTCCGAGATAATCCACTGAACAGAACAGGGGTCCATTGATAGTCATAGTCTTTTCCAATGCAATAAAGTTACATAGTGTCTATTTTGATTTGAGAAAGGGGTATTTCCATGGGTTTGCCTTGGTATCGTGTTCATACCGTTGTATTGAATGATCCTGGTCGGTTGATTTCTGTCCATATAATGCATACGGCCCTGGTTGCTGGTTGGGCCGGTTCGATGGCTCTATATGAATTAGCAGTTTTTGATCCCTCTGATCCCGTTCTTGATCCAATGTGGAGACAGGGTATGTTCGTTATACCCTTTATGACTCGTTTAGGAATAACCAATTCTTGGGGCGGTTGGAGTATTACAGGGGGGGCGGTAACGGATCCCGGTATTTGGAGTTATGAAGGTGTGGCCGGGGCACATATTGGGTTTTCTGGCTTGTGCTTTTTGGCAGCTATTTGGCATTGGGTATATTGGGATCTAGAAATTTTTTCTGATGAACGTACCGGAAAACCTTCATTAGATTTGCCTAAGATTTTTGGAATTCATTTATTTCTTTCCGGGGTGGCTTGTTTTGGTTTTGGCGCATTTCATGTAACAGGCTTGTATGGTCCTGGAATATGGGTGTCTGATCCTTATGGACTAACTGGAAAAGTCCAGTCAGTAAATCCCGCATGGGGCGTAGAAGGTTTTGATCCTTTTGTTCCAGGGGGGATAGCCTCTCATCATATTGCAGCAGGGACATTGGGCATATTAGCGGGATTATTCCATCTTAGTGTCCGCCCGCCCCAACGTCTATACAAAGGATTACGTATGGGTAATATTGAAACCGTACTTTCCAGCAGTATCGCTGCTGTCTTTTTTGCAGCTTTTGTAGTTGCCGGAACTATGTGGTATGGTTCAGCAACTACTCCGATCGAATTATTCGGTCCCACTCGTTATCAATGGGATCAGGGATACTTTCAGCAAGAAATATATCGAAGAATTAGCGCTGGGCTGGCCGAAAATCAAAGTTTATCAGAAGCTTGGTCGAAAATTCCTGAGAAATTAGCCTTTTATGATTACATTGGAAATAATCCGGCAAAGGGAGGATTATTCAGGGCAGGTTCAATGGACAATGGGGATGGAATAGCTGTTGGATGGTTAGGCCACCCAATATTTAGAGATAAAGAAGGACGTGAGCTATTTGTACGTCGTATGCCTACTTTTTTTGAAACATTTCCAGTCGTTTTGATAGACGGAGATGGAATTGTTAGAGCCGATGTTCCTTTTAGAAGAGCAGAATCGAAATATAGCGTCGAACAAGTAGGTGTAACTGTTGAGTTCTATGGTGGCGAACTCAATGGAGTCAGTTATAGTGATCCTGCTACTGTGAAAAAATATGCTAGACGTGCTCAATTGGGTGAAATTTTTGAATTAGATCGTGCTACTTTGAAATCGGATGGTGTTTTTCGTAGTAGTCCAAGGGGTTGGTTTACTTTTGGACATGCTTCCTTTGCGCTGCTCTTCTTCTTCGGACATATTTGGCATGGGGCTAGAACCTTGTTCAGAGATGTTTTTGCTGGTATTGATCCAGATTTAGATTCTCAAGTAGAATTTGGAGCATTCCAAAAACTAGGAGATCCAACTACAAGAAGACAAGCAGTCTGATACATTAAATCAAGATTTCTCTGATCCCTAATGTCAAATCAAATCACAAAAAGAGAGACGAAAAATATGAAAGCAATAATCATTTGACTCTTTCTTTATCAGGGAAATAATCCCCAATAAACAGGTATGGAAGCTATAATTGTAAACCACAATCGAATCTATGGAAGCATTGGTTTATACATTTCTATTAGTCTCGACTCTAGGGATAATTTTTTTCGCTATATTTTTTCGAGAACCGCCTAAAGTTCCAACTAAGAAATGATTTTTCATTATCTCCGTTGAAGTAATGAGCCTCCCAATATGCATTCAATATTGGGAGGCTCATTACTTCAACTAGTCCCCGTGTTCCTCGAACGGATCTCTTAGTTGTTGAGAGGGTTGCCCAAAAGCGGTATATAGGGCATACCCGGTAAAACTTACAAGTAAACCAGATAGAAAGATGGCGACTAGGGTTGCTGTTTCCATTCTTAGATGAATTCAAGACCGCAATGGATCTCTGATAAGATCCTTTATTTACAGGGGAATGGTATACAAAGTCAACAGATCTCAATAAATACAATCGGATTTATGGCTACACAAACCGTTGATAGTAGTTCTAGATCTCGTCCAAGACAAACTACGGTAGGGGCTTTATTGAAACCGTTGAATTCGGAATATGGTAAAGTAGCTCCTGGGTGGGGAACTACTCCTTTGATGGGTATCGCAATGGCTTTATTTGCAGTATTCTTATCTATTATTTTAGAGATTTATAATTCTTCCGTTTTACTGGATGGAATTTTAATGAATTAAATCCACAAGAACTAGTAAGTTCGAGTTTTTCAATACAAAGTTAAATTTCAAGTTTCTGATTTATAACACCCTTGGTAGTTCGATCGCGGAATTTCTTTCTGTATTTCCGGAATATGAGTGTGTGACTTGTTATAATTGATCCTATTGATAATACAGAGAATGGTTCTGTCATCTTATCTTTATCAAGGCGGTTCTACCTCGTCGGATACTCATCCTAGTATCTGGAGCACGGAATATTATGAAATAGATACAGAATTGAACTATGATTCATACTGAATATTCAGACCTTGTGACCGGATTCTAACTACAAAATTTTCAACGAATTAGATTATAAATTGAAAGATTTTTCTTTCTGTTTATGCTTAGTTTGACTAATAAGGTAAATTCTTTCGTATTTTGAGTCATTATACCTAATTGATTGAATAAGTGATGATCCGATAGTTCTTACTCAGGGAATCTTTGGGCTTGGGGTTTTTATTGAATCATCGTGGTTCTAGTATGAATCTGGGGTTTCAATTAATTTATAGGGTCTTAACAAGAGAAATTCCTATCAATGAGAAAAAACAATAGTCAAAGCCGGATTACACACAACTAACAAATCAAAGAACAAATAGGGAAAGAGAAGATTCAAGAGGCCTGTAGTAATAATAAAGAAAAAAAGGAAGAGCCGACTTGATATTTTGGCATTATCACCACAAAGAAGAACTTTCGTTTTTTTAATGCTTCGTATCTGAACTTCCGAGAAGATTAGATGAAATCGGAAGATCTATTCCATATGCGCTGGGAGCAGTATTTGTGTGTTTCTGCTTGAGCTGTACGAGATCAAATTCTCATATACGGTTCTCAGAGGGGGAGTCGCCCCGGTTTACCTATCTCAATAAAGTCTACGATTGGTTCGAAGAACGTCTCGAGATTCAGGCGATTGCAGATGATATAACTAGTAAATATGTTCCTCCTCATGTCAACATATTTTATTGTCTAGGCGGAATTACCCTTACTTGTTTTTTAGTACAAGTAGCTACGGGGTTTGCTATGACTTTTTATTATCGTCCAACTGTTACTGACGCGTTTGCTTCTGTTCAATACATAATGACTGAAGCAAATTTTGGTTGGTTAATCCGATCAGTTCATCGGTGGTCGGCAAGCATGATGGTTCTAATGATGATACTGCATGTATTTCGTGTGTATCTCACCGGTGGATTTAAAAAACCTCGAGAATTGACTTGGGTTACAGGTGTAGTTCTGGCTGTATTGACCGCGTCTTTTGGTGTGACCGGTTATTCCTTACCTTGGGATCAAATTGGTTATTGGGCGGTCAAAATTGTAACAGGGGTTCCTGAAGCTATTCCTATAGTAGGATCGCCTTTGGTAGAGTTATTACGCGGAAGTACTAGTGTGGGACAATCCACTTTGACTCGTTTTTATAGTTTACACACTTTTGTATTGCCTCTCCTTACTGCTGTATTTATGTTAATGCACTTCTTAATGATACGTAAACAGGGTATTTCGGGTCCCTTATAGAGA